GAAAAGAAAAAATATCTTTTACGTATCCGTCAAGTTTATCAACTTTTTCAGAAATGATAGAACGCAAAATTTATTTATATACAATAAAAAAACTAAGTCATCAAGACTTATATAATTATTGGATTTATACCAATGAACAAAAAAAGTTCAACTTAAGAAATGAATTGATAAGTCGAATAAAAGTTCTAGAAAAAGAAAAGGGATTTATTCTTCTAGACATGCTTGAAAAAAGGGCCAGACTATACAATGATGAAAATGAAAAAGAATGCTTGTCTAAAACGTATGATCCTTTTTTTAATGGACCATATCGTGGAATAATAAAAAAGTTCGATTCACACGCAAATATAAATGATTTAATGACTTCTAGAAAAGATTCCATAAAAATATTTTGGATAAATAAGATTCATGGTCTACTTCCTATTCCTAATAATTCCCAAGAATTTGAAAATAAAAAGAATTCATTTGATTTTGATAAGAAATTATCATCGAAGTCTAAAAGAATTGATTCAGAAAGTCAATCAAAATTCTTGAAATTTTTATTCGATGTAATTACAACCGACCCAAATAATCAAACAATAATTAAAAATAAATCTATTGGAATAAAAGAAATAAGCAAAAAAATTTCTCGATGGTCATACAAATTAACCGATGATTTTTTTATTGAAGAGCTGGAGGAAGAAGATGAGGAAGAATCGACGGAAGATCATGAGATTCGTTCAAGAAAAGCCAAACAGGTGTTAATTTTTACTGATAACAATCAGAATACTAATTCTGTTACTAGTATTAATAATACTAGTAATAATAATGAAGGAGAAGAAGTGGCTTTGATACGTTACTCGCAACAATCAGATTTTCGTCGGGATATAATAAAAGGATCCATGCGTGCTCAAAGACGCAAAACGGTTACTTGGGAAATGTTTCAAGCAAATGCTAATTCCCCGCTTTTTTTGGATCGAATAAACAAAACATTTTTTTTTTATTCTTTTGATCTTTCTGAAATTATCAATTTCATTTTTAGAAATGGAGTCGGTAAAGAATCAGAATCGCAAATTTCCGATTCTTCTTTTGATTTTGATAAAGAAGGGGCAAAAAAACAAGAAAAAAAGGAGGAAAATGAGCGAATAACAATAGCAGAAACTTGGGATAGCATTCCATTTGCTCAAGTTATAAGAGGTTTGATGTTAGTAACACAATCTTTTCTTAGAAAATATATTGTATTACCTTCATTGATAATAGCTAAAAATATGGGCCGTATGTTATTATTCCAATTTCCTGAATGGTACGAGGATTTGAAGAAATGGAATCGAGAAATGCACATTAAGTGCACCTATAATGGTGTTCAATTATCAGAAACAGAATTTCCAAAAGATTGGTTAACAGACGGAATTCAGATAAAGATTTTATTTCCTTTTTGTCTGAAACCTTGGCGAAGACAAAGATCTAAGGTACGATCTCATTATATAGATTCAATGAAAAAACAAGTAAAAAAAGACACTTTTTCTTTTTTAACAGTATGGGGAATGGAAACGGAACTTCCCTTTGGTTCTCCCCGAAAACAATTTGCTTTTTTTGAACCCATTTTTAAAGAATTCAAAAGAAAAATTAGAAAGCTAAAAAAACAATTTTTTCTCGTTCTAAGGGTCTTAAAGGAAAGAGGAAAATGGTCTCTACAAATTTTAAAAGAAAAAAAAGAATGGGTCATAAAAACAGCTCTTGTTATAAAGCGAATAATGAAAGAAAAAGTAAATCCGATTTTTTCATTTGAATTGAAGAAGGTGAAAGTCTATAAACCAAACAAAAATGGAAAAGATTCAAAAATAAATAATAAAATTAACCATGAAGGGACCATACCAATTCGATCTATGAATTGGACAAATTATTCACTCATAGAAAAAAAAATGAAAGATCTTTATGATAGGATAATCACAACCAAGAATCAAATAGAACAAATCACAAAAGACAATAAAAAAACAGTTTTAACCTATGATGATAAAAGAAAAGGATCAGAATCACAGAAATCTAGTTGGCAGATATTAAAAAGAAACAATATACGATTAATACGTAAATCACATTTTTTTATAAAATTTTTCATTGAAAAAATATACATGGATATCTTGCTATGTGCCATAAACATTCCCCGAATCAATATACAACTTTTTTTTGAATCAAAAAAAAAAATTATCAATAAATACACTTATAACCATGAAACAAATCAAGAAAAAATTGATGAAATAAATCCAAATAGAATGAACTTCATTTCAACTATAAAAAAGTGGGTTTCAAATACTAATATTAGTAATAAAAATTTAAATAGTTATATTTGCTTGTCTCAAGCATATGTATTTTACAAATTATCACAAACCCAATTACTTAATAAGTATAACTTGAAATATATATTTCAAGATCATGAAACCCATTATTATCTTAGGGATAAAATAAAAGATTATTGTATAACACGAGGACTATTTGATTACAAATCAAGGCATAATAAAATTAAAAAGTCTGGAATGAATGACTGGAAAAACTGGTTAAAGGGTTTTTATCAATACAATTTTTCCCGGATCAAATGGTCTCGATTAGTCCCGAAAAAATGGCGAAATAGAGTCAATCAACTTCGTATGATTAAAAATAAAGACTCAATTAAATTTAATTCATATGAAAACAAAAAAGACCAATTAAGTCATTATGTAAAAGAAGATTATTCTGTAACGGTTTCGTTCACAAAAAAAAAAAAAAAATTGGTTAAAAAACACTACAGATATGATCTTTTATCACATAAATATATGAATTATGAATATATTAATTATGGGGATAAGAAAAACTCCTATTTTTATGGATCAACAGTACAAGTAAAGGAGAACCGGGAAATTCCATATCTATATAATTTCAATACATCGAAATCCGACGCATTTTATCTATTGGTAAGTACAACTATTAGTGATTATCTAGAGGAAAGATATCCTATTGATACGAATATAAATCGGGATAGAAAATATTTTGATTGTAAAATTCTCCATTTTTGTCTTATAAAAAATATTGATATCGAGACTTGGACCAATGCGCATATTGGTATCAATATTAATAAAAATACTAAGACTCAAATTAATAAGTATAAAAACAAAATGAAAAAGAAAGATATTTCATTTCATAAAGAAATAAATTTATACAAAAAAAAAAAAAACTTTTTTGATTGGATGGGAATGAATCAAAAAAGGTTATATCATAATTCTACCATAGCAAAACTAAAATCTGGGTTCTTACCAGAATTTGCGCTACTTTTTGAAACATATAAAATTAAACCATGGATTATACCAATCCAATTTCTTCTTTTAGATTTTCATAAAAATGAAAAGATTAGTCAATATGAAAGCATCAACATAAAAAAAAAAAAAAACCTTCCCATATTATCTAATCAAAAAGAATATATTGATTTAGAAAATTCTAACCAAGAAAAAAACAAACAACAATATCCAAAATATCTTGGATATGATCTAGGAAAACAAAACGAAAAAAAAGATGTTGAAGAGAATCGGGCGGGATCAGACATTAAAAAACGTAGAAATAAAAAAGAATCTAAGAAGATCAAGGAAGCAGAACTAGATTTGTTACTAAAAAAATATTTCCTTTTTCAATTAAGATGGGATGATTCTTTGAGTCAAAGAATGATCAATAATATTAAGGTATATTGTCTCTTACTTAGATTGACAAATGCAAAGCAAATTACTATAGCCTCGATTCAAAGAGGAGAAATGTGTCTGGATGTAATGCTGATTCAAAAGGATCTTGCTCTTACAGAATTGATAAAAAGAGGAATATTAATTATCGAACCAATTCGTTTATCTATAAAAAGGGATGGGCAATTTATTATCTATCAAACCATAAGTATTTCATTAGTTGATAAAGTTAAAACTAATAAAAAATTCATAAAAAAACGAAATGTTGATAAGAATAATTTAGACAAATCCATTGCACAACATAGCGATATGCTTATGAATGAAGAAAAAAAAAATAATTATAATTTTCTTGTTCCTGAACATATTCTATCTCATCGACGTCGGAGAGAGTTGAGAATTCTAATTTGTTTCAATTTCTGGAATTGGAATGATATAGATAAAAATCCAAAATTTTGCAACGAAAACAAAATAATAAACTGTGGACAATTTTTTAATGAGGACAAGCATCTTAATAGAGATGCAAACAACTTTATTAAATTAAAATTATTTCTTTGGCCTAATTACCGATTAGAGGATTTAGCTTGTATGAATCGTTACTGGTTTGATACCCATAACAGCAGTCGTTTTAGTATGTCAAGGATATATATGTATCCCCAATCCAGAATAAGTTAAGAAACTATTATTATATTTCCTATATATCACCTGACATAACATATTTGATATATGGCGAAAGATGTACATATGCATATGTTACATTTTAGTACATGATATTTATTTATTTTTAGATCTAGGAATAATAAATTAGTGGAATCTTTATTAAGTAAAAAAAAAAAAAATCACTCTCTTTCGTGAATGTGTAAATGTATTATATTTTATTCTATCGAAATCCTATTTTATGTTTGAAATAAAAATGGGATTTCGATAGAATAAAAAAGTATGAATAAATCTAAACTTTTGTTTATATCAGATTAAAATGACTGACATAATCATAACATAATATAATATTAATTATTATTTTTCCTGATCGGTAAAATCTATAAAAAATAAAAAGATAGAAAAAATTTTTTATGGTCAAAAATTCATTCATTTCAGTTATTCTGCAAGACGAAAAAGAAGAAAACAAAGGGTCTGTTGAATTTCAAATATTCAGTTTCACCAATAAAATACGGAGACTCACCTCGCATTTGGAATTGCACAAAAAAGATTTTTTATCTCAAAGAGGTCTACGAAAAATTCTGGGAAAACGTCAACGGCTGTTGGCTTATTTGTCAAATAAAAATAGAGTAAGTTATAAAAAATTAATTAGTCAGTTAGATATTCGGGAGCTAAAAACTCGTTAATTTTGAGGATTCATTTGAAAATTTTTTTTAGGTTTTTATTTTTATAAACCTCGTTTTGAGAAATTCATGGAATAATGAATTAGGAAAGAAAAGATATGACTGTACCGGCTACAAGAAAAAATCTAATGATAGTCAATATGGGCCCTCATCACCCATCGATGCATGGTGTTCTTAGACTTATTATAACTCTCGACGGTGAAGATGTTATTGACTGTGACCCCGTATTGGGCTATTTACACAGAGGGATGGAAAAAATAGCGGAAAACCGAACAATTATACAATATCTTCCTTATGTAACACGTTGGGATTATTTAGCTACTATGTTCACCGAAGCAATAACAGTAAATGCACCAGAACAATTGGGAAATGTTCAAGTACCCCAAAGGGCCAGCTATATCAGAGTAATTATGCTAGAGCTGAGTCGTGTAGCTTCGCATTTGTTATGGCTTGGGCCTTTTATGGCGGATATCGGTGCGCAGACTCCCTTTTTCTATATTTTCAGAGAGAGAGAATTGCTATATGATCTATTCGAAGCTGCCACAGGTATGCGAATGATGCATAATTATTTCCGCATCGGAGGAATAGCTGCTGATCTACCTCATGGTTGGATAGATAAATGTTTAGATTTCTGCGATTATTTTTTAACGAGTGTTGTTGAATATGAAAAACTTATTACGCGGAATCCCATTTTTTTGGAACGAGTTGAAGGAGTGGGCATTATTGGTGGAGAAGAAGCACTAAATTGGGGCTTATCAGGACCCATGTTACGAGCTTCTGGAATCCAATGGGATCTTCGTCAAGTTGATCATTATGAATGTTACAATGAATTTGATTGGGAAGTCCAATGGCAAAAAGAAGGGGATTCATTAGCTCGTTATTTAGTACGAATTGGCGAAATGAGGGAATCCATAAAAATTATTCAACAGTCTTTAGAAGGAATTCCCGGAGGACCCTATGAGAATTTAGAAATTCGGCGCTTAGATAGAGCAAGGAATTCCGAATTGAATGATTTTGAATATAGATTCATTAGTAAAAAACCTTCGCCTAATTTTGAATTGTCGAAACAAGAACTTTATGTAAGAGTAGAAGCCCCAAAGGGAGAATTAGGAATTTATTTGATAGGAGATAATAGTGTTTTCCCCTGGAGATGGAAAATTCGTCCGCCCGGTTTTATCAATTTGCAAATTCTTCCTCAGCTAATTAAAAGAATGAAATTGGCTGATATCATGACAATACTAGGTAGTATAGATATCATTATGGGAGAAGTTGACCGTTGAAATGATAATTGGCACAACAGAAGCACAAACTATCAATTATTTTTCTAAATCAGAATCCTTAAAAGAAGTCTATGAACTCATATGGCTATTTATCCCTGCTTTGACCCTTATATTGGGAATCATAATAGGAGTACTAGTAATTGTATGGTTAGAAAGAGAAATATCCGCAGCAATACAACAACGTATTGGACCCGAATATGCCGGCCCGTTGGGAATTCTTCAAGCTCTAGCGGACGGGACTAAATTACTTTTTAAAGAGGACCTCCTACCATCTAGAGGAGATATTCGTTTGTTTAGTATCGGACCGTCTATAGCAGTCATATCAATTGTATTAAGTTATTTAATAATTCCTTTTGGGTATCGACTTGTTTTAGCTGATCTCAGTATAGGTGTTTTTTTATGGATCTCCATTTCAAGTATTGCTCCTATTGGGCTTCTTATATCAGGATATGTATCGAATAATAAATACTCTTTTTTAGGTGGCTTGCGAGCTGCGGCTCAATCTATTAGTTATGAAATACCATTAACTCTATGTGTGTTATCAATATCTCTACGTGTGATTCGTTAGAACATGAACTTTGACCTCAAAATGAAATAAAGGAAAGAGGAATTAATGTATTGGATAGATATAGATATTTTTATTTTTTTATTCATCAGAGTTATTCAGGTCGATGAGTTAAACCAGATAGTTATATGAGTAAAACAAAACAGCTTATCAATGTGTAGTAAAAAGATAAAATATCATTCCCTATATACAAGAATAAAGCAGAAGTAAACATTAAGGAGTATAAACTCTTTATCCCAAGATTGAGATTCTCATCATATCTTGAAGCGGGTACAAAAGATCAACTGTATGGGATTACTGTCTTGTATGTATTACCATACAGGAGATCAATCAAAAATCAGTGGACGGTTAGGAACACCAAGGTACACAAAGGATTAGTAATAGAGATAATGTAAGGTATCAAAAAATAAGTATTTCCACATAAAACGAATCATAAGATGATAGGGGCTTTAAGTTGGTAGAAATGATCAAGCAGTACTTCCCCACGATTCCGATCTAGAGTATGCTCCTAGTCACTGATTCAAGAAATAACTATCAAGAACGAATTAATCCTTTATTCTCAGGAATACCTCTTATGAGAAAGAAGAACAGGAACAAAAGAAATAGAATATAAAAAAGATCTTTATTTATTTTTTCCTACATCTATACCAAATATATATGTATATATGAAATTCTTATTCTTTATGATTCAGTAAAGAATGTCTAATTCTTTTTATCTCTTAATATAACGAGTATTTTATTGAAAGATTAAGTTATTACGGAAGATTTAATTATAAGGGATGAGATCAATTCGGAAGCGCCCTTTTTTTTATTCTAGCAGACAGAATTCCATTGGTCTAATTTTTGGGACTCTACACGGTATTTTTATTCTATCTACCCCACCCCACAAAGATACCTATAATAATACCGAACCAGTCCTTACATTTATTTGTACGCGGCCATAGAGGAGCCGTATGAAGCTGAGGTCTCATGTACGGTTTTGGAATAGCGGTGCGAACAGTTATGTTATTATCGACTATGATTATCGAACAGTTCAAGTACAGTTGATATAGTTGAGGCGCAGTCAAAATATGGTTTTTGGGGGTGGAATATGTGGCGTCAACCTATAGGGTTTATCGTTTTTCTAATTTCTTCTCTAGCAGAATGCGAGAGATTACCTTTTGATTTACCAGAAGCAGAAGAAGAATTAGTAGCAGGTTATCAAACCGAATATTCTGGTATCAAATATGGTTTATTTTATATTGCTTCTTATCTAAATCTCTTAGTTTCTTCATTATTTGTAACAATTCTTTATTTAGGTGGGTGGAATTTATCTATTCCATACATATTTGTTCCTGAACTTTTCGGAATAAATCAAATTGCTAGAGTCTTTGGAATGACAATTGGTATCTTTATTACATTAGCTAAAGCTTATTTGTTTCTTTTTATATCTATCACAACAAGATGGACTTTACCCAGGATGAGAATGGACCAACTATTAAATCTTGGATGGAAATTTCTTTTACCTATTTCTCTAGGTAATTTATTATTGACAACGTCTTCCCAACTTATTTCACTATAAATAACACAATACGATAATGGTATTCTAGACTCATAACCTCTCTTAAACAAGAGAAAGAAACATCAACTTATTCGTGGATATCTACAATATGTTTCCTATGGTGACTGGGTTCATGAATTATGGTCAACAAACAATACGAGCCGCAAGGTATATTGGTCAAAGTTTCATAATTACCTTATCCCATGCAAATCGTTTACCTGTAACTATTCAGTATCCTTATGAAAAGTCGATCACATCAGAACGTTTCCGTGGTCGAATCCACTTTGAATTTGATAAATGTATTGCTTGTGAAGTATGTGTTCGTGTGTGCCCCATAGATCTACCTGTTGTTGATTGGAGATTTGAAGGAGATATTAAAAATAAAATATTGCTTAACTATAGTATAGATTTTGGTGTCTGTATATTTTGTGGTAACTGTATTGAATATTGTCCCACTAACTGTTTATCAATGACTGAAGAATATGAACTTTCTACTTATGATCGTCACGAATTGAATTATAATCAAATCGCTTTGGGTCGGTTACCAATGTCAGTAATTGGAGACTACACAATTCAAACAGTTATGAATTCGACTCAAATAAAAATAGACAAAGGTAAATATCTTGATTCAAGAACAATTACCAATTAGTAAGATTTTATTTTTCTATTTTGATAGAAAGGATCCAAACTTCTTTATTTATTTTTTTTTTTAGTCAATGTAACTAAAAGTAAAACGATAACTATTGATTGTTGAGAATAGCGGGTTTATTTAATATTTTTCGTTTTTATTTGGAAATATAAGATTCCAACTCTTCTTTTCTTCTGAATAAATTAAAATGAAAAAGTTGAGTTGGCCCAATAACTTTATCTATATCTACATAAATCTATATTACAATCGATACTGCATTACTACATTAAGATTTTATTTAGGAACGGTATCATAAACAATTAAAAAAATAGACTAATTTTTACTTCCTGGACTATTCAGTAAGGTCATGAAATCTTTCGATTTATTTATTTATTTTCTTATTTCATACATAATGGATTTACCTGGATCAATACATAATATTGTTGTAGTATTTCTGGGATCAGTTCTTATATTTGGGGGCCTGGGAATAGTATTATTTACCAATCCAATTTATTCTGCCTTTTCGTTGGGATTGGTTCTTGTTTGTATATCCTTATTCTATATTCTATCGAATTCTTATTTTGTAGCTGCTGCACAACTTCTTATTTATGTGGGAGCCATAAATGTCTTAATCATATTTGCTGTAATGTTCATAAATGGCTCAGAATATTCCAATGTTTCCCGCCTTTGGACCCTTGGAGATGGGGTTACTTCACTGGTTTGTACAAGTATTTTTTTTTTACTAATTATTACTATCCCAGATACGTCATGGTACGGAATTCTTTGGACTACAAGATCAAACCAGATTCTAGAACAGGACCTAATAAGTTATGTTCAACAAATTGGGATTCATTTATCAACAGATTTTTATCTTCCATTTGAACTCATTTCTATAATTCTTTTAGTTTCTTTAATAGGTGCAATTACTATGGCTCGTCAATCATAAATACTTATGATTTAAAAAATTTTTAGAATTAGAGATTTGAAATAAAATAAAAAAGGTTTAAGGTTTTTAGTTAAATCTATTGCCAATACCTTCTATTGTTCTGTAATATTTTGTTCTATATCTAGTCAATGAAATCAGTTGAATTGTTATTCATATTTAAATGAATCTAAATTGATGAGGAATTAGTCAATGATGTTCGAGCATGTACTTTTTTTGAGTGTCTATTTATTTTCTATCGGTATCTATGGATTAATCACAAGTCGAAACATGGTTAGAGCACTTATGTGTCTTGAGCTTATACTAAATTCAGTTAATATCAATCTCGTAACATTTTCTGATTTATTTGATAGTCGCCAATTAAAAGGAGACATTTTCTCAATTTTTGTTATAGCTATTGCAGCAGCTGAAGCCGCTATTGGATTAGCTATTGTTTCATCGATCCATCATAACAAAAAATCAACTCGTATCAATCAAGCAAATTTGTTGAATAATTAAATTAGTCGTAATCATTCATTATGTAATCATTGATTTTCATTATATAAATTATATAATAATAAAATAATAATTGATATTAATTTGTTAGATTTATTTGAATTTAAAATAGAATTAAAATTCCATTAATATTAATTAAATATTGTATTATTTGTTGACCAATTTGAATTCAGATGTGCGACTTGTATTGTATGACTGTGGTTGTTGAAAGAGAAATCAAAGTATCTTGGCACTTTTTCATGAACAAATTTAGAAATATATTGATTCTTAAAAAAATTAATAAATCATTGATTCATCTGGTGTCTACAATATAAACATATAATTAATTTACTACCATTTATTTTTAGCATACCAGATCGAAAATTTTTTATGTTCAAAACGGGAATTTATAGATTTAATGTCACATTCAGTAAAAATTTATGATACATGTATAGGGTGTACTCAATGTGTGCGCGCCTGCCCCACAGATGTATTGGAAATGATACCTTGGGACGGATGTAAAGCTAAACAAATTGCTTCCGCACCAAGAACCGAGGATTGTGTAGGTTGTAAGAGATGTGAATCCGCTTGCCCGACAGACTTTTTGAGTGTCCGTGTTTATTTATGGCATGAAACAACTCGCAGCATGGGTCTATCTTATTAATTGATACGTTACAAAAACTCCACTTGAATCATTTGATTCCTCATTTACCGACAAAAGCCCGTACTCGATAAAATCAATATATTATTCCGAGCACGGGCTTTTCTGGTCAAAGCGTATCTTGTCTTTATCACGAATCATTTTCCTTGGTTAACAATACTTGTTGTTTTGCCTATATTCGCAGGTTCTTCCATTTTTTTTCTTCCCCATAAGGGGAATAAGGTGTTTAGATGGTATACTATATGTATATGCTTATTAGAACTCCTTTTAACGACCTATGCATTCTGTTATCATTTCCAATTGGACGATCCCTTAATCCAATTGGAAGAAGATTGGAAATGGATAAATATTTTGGATTTTCACTGGAGACTGGGAATCGATGGGCTTTCCGTGGGACCCATTTTACTGACAGGATTTATTACTACTTTAGCTACTTTAGCGGCTTGGCCAGTTACTCGAAATTCACGATTATTCCATTTCTTTATGTTAGCAATGTACAGTGGTCAAATAGGATCATTTTCTTCTCGAGACCTTTTACTTTTTTTTATAATGTGGGAGTTAGAATTAATTCCTGTTTACTTACTTTTATCCATGTGGGGAGGAAAAAAGCGCTTATATTCGGCTACAAAGTTTATTTTGTACACTGCGGGGGGTTCTATTTTTCTATTAATAGGAGTTCTAGGTATGGGTTTATATGGCTCCACTGAACCAACATTAGATTTTGAAAGACTTGCTAATCAATCATATCCTATGGCATTGGAAATAATATTCTATTTTGGCTTCCTTATTGTTTATGCTGTCAAATCGCCGATCATACCTCTACATACATGGTTACCAGATACCCATGGAGAAGCACATTACAGTACATGTATGCTTCTTGCCGGAATTTTATTAAAAATGGGAGCATATGGATTGATTCGGATCAATATGGAATTATTACCCCGTGCTCATTCCATATTTTCTCCGTGGTTGGTGATAGTGGGAACAATACAAATAATCTATGCGGCTTTAACCTCTTTTGGTCAACGCAATTTAAAAAAGAGAATAGCCTATTCCTCTGTATCTCACATGGGTTTCACAATTATAGGAATTGGTTCCATAACCAACATGGGACTAAATGGAGCCATTCTACAAATACTTTCTCATGGATTTATTGGTGCTGCACTTTTTTTCTTGGCAGGAACCTGTTGTGATAGAATACCTCTTGTTTCTCTCGACGAAATGGGGGGGATAGCTGTCCCGATGCCGAAAATATTTACAATGTTCAGTAGTTTTTCGATGGCCTCTCTTGCATTGCCAGGGATGAGTGGTTTTGTTGCAGAATTAGTAGTATTTTTTGGAATAATTACCAGCTCAAAGTATCTTTTAATTCCAAAAGTACTAATTACTTTTGGAATGGCAATTGGAATGATATTAACTCCTATTTATTTATTATCTATGTTACGTCAGATGTTCTACGGATACAAGTTATTCAATGTTCCAAATTCTAATTTTGTGGATTCTGGACCACGAGAACTTTTTGTTTCGATCTGTCTCTTTTTACCAATAATAGGTATTGGTATTTATCCCGATTTCATTCTCTTACTATCAGTTGACAAGGTACAAGATATCTTATCTAATTATTTTTTATAGATAGTTTTTATTAATGAGACGGCAAGTCTTATAATTCTGTAAAATAAAGTGAATTAGAGTTGTAATGAGATGTATCTCGAGTTTTTGCGAACCATTTGACTCCAGAAATAAAATGGTTCGCAAAAACTCGAGATACATATGAGATGATGTTCTTATGTTATGTATTGTTTATTCAATTAGATGTTAATGTGAATGAACCATAACTATGTAAACCTATTCCTAATAGATTGATCCCAAAATAACATATCCAAATTATAAGAAATCCTATAGAAGCCGCAAGTGCCGAATGTGTATCTTGTAAACTTTTATTTGTTCTAGTATGTGAATAAATCGCGAATATGATCCAAGTAATAAATGCCCAAGTTTCCTTAGGGTCCCAATTCCAATAAGATCCCCAAGCCTCATTAGCCCATACTGCTCCAGAAAGAATGCCTATGGTTAAAAAGGTAAAGCCTAAACTAATGACACGATAACTCCAATAATCTAAACGCTGAGTCAATTGATATTTGTAATAATTTCGAAATGAAATAAAAGAAGTGTTTTTAAAAACACTTCTTTTATCATTCAAATATTCGACTTCGCCAACAATAAATGATTTAATTACTAAATTCTTGCTTTTAAAAAACATATCGATGTTTTTTCGAAATGTAACGACTAAAAGAGCGACTGATAATAATGATCCACATAAAAGAGCTGCATAGCTTAATAGCATCATACTTACGTGCATCATTAACCACTGAGATTGTAGAGCAGGTACTAATATAGCGGATTGATGCATTTCGGTTGAAAGACCCGACGTGGCGAAACCTTGGGTAAAAATAGCACTTGGCGCGGTTATTACGTTTAAATAATTTTTATTATTTCGTATTTTAGGAATCATATGAATAATGGAGAAACTCCATGAAAGGAAGATTAATGACTCATATAAATTACTTAACGGGGAATGACCCGAATAAATCCAACGAATAACTAATAATCCTGTTATAGATAAAAAGGTAGCTATCATACCTCTTTCCGATGAATTGCGTAATCCTACGATTTCGTGGATTAATAAGGTCATAAAATGAATCGTAATCACAATTAAAATAATCGAAAAAGAGATATGAGTTAATATATGTTCTAAAGTTGCAAATATCATAAAAAGGGCGGGGGTTCTCCATTATAGAATTAAAATCGAGAATTAAATATATTATAGGATCCACTGTGTCCCTTTTAGGGGATGCCGCCACTCGGACTCGAACCGAGATGCTCTAGCACTGCTTCCTAAGAACAGCGTGTCTACCAATTTCACCATGGCGGCTTATTTGAAATAATAATAAATAATAATCAATTCATGTTAAATGGTCAAGATTCAAGGATTCAATATAGTTAGTAAACGTTAGAACCGATGAAAAAGACTTATTTAAATTAATATTTGAATGTTTACTAAGTATCGCCGTAGGGTTTAGCTTTAAGAATCAACTTTCATGTATCTAGTTTAGAATGTAAAAATAGAGTTATACCAAAACAGTCAGAACTAGATAGTTTTGTTCCGGGCCGAGGGTCGAGTTATAGAATTAAAAATCATTTTTTTTTTTTTTTTTTTTAGATGATTTTTTAATCAATGTATTGAAAATTAATAAAGATTAATAAAAAAAAAAATGTCATATTTATCATAATTTTATTCGAGGCATTTTTCTAATAATTTCGATACCTTAGTATCATTAATAATACTCTTCGTAATTTCTTATAAATACTATCTAGTAACTATACTTCTAATTAGGTTTTGGGCTAGGCATATAACAAAAAACTTTTTCTTTATCAATTAAATTTTCACAATAGAATATTTAATTGATAAAGAAAAATTAGAATACTTAGTACTATACTAAGAGGCCAGTAAACATAAGAATTATTATTTACTATATAACACGCCACAGCAGTTAGTTCTTACTAATATTGATATTAAGGAGTTAAATACATTCAATACATTAGTTAATGTGAATCATTATATCTTAAAAAATATCTTAAAAATTTTTAAGTTCTTAATCGTATGTCGATTTAGATTATTCCAAAATTTTATTACTTGTTTGTTGCACAAAAAAACTTTTTGAATGCCCAGTAGAAACCGATTTAGCTAAAGAAAGAGCTTTTACTGCCGTTAAATATCCCTTCTTCTTCCAAATATTTCTACGAATACGTTTTTTTGATCGAGAAGTACGTTTTTTTGGAACCGCCATTCAAAAATAAAATACTAATTTTTATTATTGTATGTGAAAGACATATATTTAGATCGTTTTTTCGTCATTATCCATACTTATCCCATGGATAATAAATACTTTGTTCAAAACATGTAAAACATATCAAAATAATAGAAATATAATTCTATATAATTATATAATATATATGTAAATATGTAAAAATAAATATATACATATATACAAAATATACCAAAAGATTATGAATTATATATACGTATCCATGTATATATACCTATGCCATATCACATATATCTAGGGCTAAATGAAATATATAATAATTTTTTTTTTGTTGATTTCTTTTATTATTGTTCTTTTGGTTGGTGGATTTGAAACAATTAAATTTATAACAATAAAAAAACAAATATTTTTTTATGGAACAAACATATCAATACGCATGGATAATACCCTTTCTTCCACTTCCAGTTACTATGTCAATAGGATTTGGACTTCTGTTTATTCCTATAGCAACAAAAAATATTCGTCGTATGTGGGGTTTTACTAGTGTTTTACTGCTAAGTATAACTATGGCCTTTTCGGCCAGTCTGTCTATTCAGCAAATAAATGGAAGTTTTATTTATCAATATTTATGGTCTTGGACTATCAATAATGATTTTTCCTTAGAGTTTGGACACTTGATCGATCCACTTACTTCTATTATGTTAATACTAATTACTACTGTTGGAATCATGGTTCTTATTTATAGTGACAATTATATGTCTCATGATCAAGGATATTTGAGATTTTTTGCTTATATGAGTTTTTCTAATACTTCCATGTTGGGATTAGTTACTAGTTCCAATTTGATACAAATTTATATTTTTTGGGAACTCGTGGGAATGTGTTCATATTTATTAATAGGTTTTTGGTTTACACGACCGGTTGCAGCAAGTGCTTGCCAAAAAGCCTTTATAACTAATCGTGTAGGAGACTTTGGTTTATTATTAGGAATCTTAGCTTTTTATTGGATAACTGGCAGTTTAGAATTTCGGGATTTGTTCAAAATAGTTAATAACTTGATCCATAGTAATGGGGTCAATTCTACATTTGTTACTCTCTGCGCCTTTTTATTATTCGTCGGCGCAATTGCTAAATCTGCACAATTCCCTCTTCACATATGGTTACCTGATGCTATGGAGGGGCCCACCCCTATTTCGGCTCTTATACACGCTGCTACCATGGTAGCAGCGGGAATTTTTCTTGTAGCTCGGCTTCTTCCTCTTTTCAGAGTTATACCTTACGTAATGAATTTTGTTTCTTTAATAGGCATAATAACAGTACTATTAGGAGCTACTTTGGCTCTCGCTCAAAGAGATATTAAAAGAAGTTTAGCCTATTCCACAATGTCTCAACTGGGTTATATTATGTTAGCTCTAGGTATAGGCTCTTATCGAGCTGCCTTATTCCATTTAATAACTCATGCCTATTCTAAAGCTTTATTGTTTTTGGGATCCGGATCCATTATTAATTCTATGGAACCTATTGTTGGATATTCACCCGATAAAAGTCAGAATATGGTTCTTATGGGCGGTTTAACAAGATATGTTCCAATTACAAGAACTACTTTCTTATTAGGTACACTTTCTCTTTGTGGTATTCCGCCTCTTGCTTGTTTTTGGTCCAAGGATGAAATTATTAATGATAGTTGGTTGTATTCACCAATTTTTGCAATAATAGCTTGTTTTACAGCGGGATTAACCGCATTTTATATGTTTCGAATGTATTTACTAACCTTTGATGGGCATTTGCGTGTTCATTTTAAAAATTATAGTAGTACTAAAAATAATTCATTCTATTCCATATCTCTATGGGGAAAAGCAGTACCGAAAGTAGTCAATAGAAATTTACTTTTATCAACAATTAATAATAAGGTCTTCTTTTTTTCAAAGGATACATATCAAATTAATGATAATATAAAAAATCGAATGCGATACTTGAGTACTTCTTTTATAAATAAATACACTTACATGTATCCTCACGAATCGGACAATACTATGCTATTTCCTCTTCTTATATTGACACTATTTACTTTGTTCATGGGATCAATAGGAATTGATTTTGATCAAGGAGTAGTAGATTTTGATATATTATCGAAATGGTTAATTCCATCGAGAAACCTTTTGAATAAAAATTCAAACTATTCTATGAATTGGTATGAATTTTTTACAAATGCAATTTTTTCAGTAAGTATAGCTCTTTTTGGACTATTTATAGCATCCATTTTATATGGGTCTGTTTATTCATCTTTCAAGAATTTGGACTTAATCAATTCATTTGTAAAAAGGGGTCCTAAAAGAATCATCTTGGACCAAATAAAAAAAGTGGTATACAATTGGTCATATAATCGTGGTTACATAGACATTTTTTATACTAGAGTCTTAATCATGAGTATAAGAAGATTAGCCGAACTCATTCAGTTTTTTGATAGACGTATAATTGATGGAATTATAAATGGGGTTGGGGTTGCAAGTTTATTTATGGGAGAAGGGATTAAATATATGGGAGGTGGACGAATTTCGTCTTATCTATTCT